TGAAATAAAGATCGGGCTATTCTGGATCGGCTAGGTGATCGACTCCTTTCTTTCCCCTATTATGGTGAAACCATGATATGTCAGCCAGCCATGGACTGCTGGCTGCCTTTATGATAGGTAGTAGGCATCGGATCAAAGGGGAATCGAACAGAGTCTCGCTCTATGACATCGGGTGGATAGGTACGGATTAACAGCTGAACGTGGGGATCACGGCAAAGAAATGCCCTTACCTGCCATCTCTTAGGCCGAGTGCTGCGAAGGTTCATTCATCAGTAGTAGTAGTAGTTGCTAATTCAAAGGCGGAAAAGGATCTGCTCGAACCAGAACTGAAACTGGAGAGGAGGGCGAATCCCACATAGACCAATAGATCGAGACCCATAGTCTATTTCGGATCCAGATCGAGCTTTTTACTCGACTGCTAGGCCGGACTCGACTGTGTTGGAGAGGTCAAGTCGTGAAAGCACTCAACTGATGAGGAGAGGGCGGGCCATATCCCTTGGTTCGAACAAAATGAGAGGCCCGGAAGGGGGTTTTGGAGAAGGCAACAGGGACTACGGGTATCATAGGAGGAAGAGGTGGAAGCGGGGAATCGGACTCTGTTCCCCCGATTGACTCGTATTAGTCTTAAGGTTGGCCACGCTTAAAGATTGGTGCCTCCCCACTGGCTAATAGTTCTGACAGAAACAGTAAAGCTTGCTAGCAACAGTTACCGCTTAGGCCTCATCTCCTTCTGAAGCATATCCACTTCGTGGGATTCCCGATGTAGTGGGCTTAGCCCCAAAGAGGCAAGATTTGTTACTTATGTATGACTTACTTATATATGTAGTTAAATGTAATTGTAATTATTGGAGTCATACTTTCTTTTGCACTCTCGCTCGAGGAAACAGGGTGGATGAAGGGATAAGCTAAGTGTACTAGCTTGGCAAACCGGAGTTATGTGTCCTCCTCGGGGAGGGAGAGGCCGGTAACCGATTTCTAAGAAGTGCCCTTCTTAGAACAAAAGATTGAAGTTCAGCAGCAACCTTTTTTTGTTTTGGGGGTACATACGAGGGCGTGTATCTTTTTAAAGAAAGAGCGGGATTGTAAAGCCATGGAGGAAGCTTCCCAGGGCTTAGCCGCTTTTTACTTACTGGTGGTGTGAAATCCCTCAATCAGGGGGGGCTACTAAGATAAAGAAAGGGATGGTTTCTGGTTAGCAGAACTAGATACTAGGAAGTAGGCCCTCTATTCCCACCTCTAGCTGCTGGGAAAGACGCCCTTCTCTCGTAAAATGGAGGGTCTCCCCCTTAAGAGTCAAACTCAATTCTAGCAGCTACATAGCGGCAAACGGTGACTTCGGAGGTAGCGACAGAGCTAGGCATCAAAAGCGGGGGAAAGCGGGTAACTGTAACCATAGGCTTAGTTCTTTTTTTTAGCCCCACCTAGCCTAGGTAGGCCTCACAAGAGGGAGCATTCCGAAGCATCGTTCGATGCCCAACGACACCAATATAGAGATCACTTGACAGAATAAGAGCGGGAGACGGACTTCCACTATTTATAAGGGCGACAGGAGTCAACCCTGTAGTATTGGTTTAGCGATTATGTCAAGTCTCCCCAGCTGCTCACTTGGCTTCGGATGATCAGACCTGTCTTGGACGTGGAACCCCAGAATTGAGGACTTGTGGAGACGCGGAATATCAGACTTAGGCTCAAACGGAAGCCCCGGGAGCACAGGAAAATTAGGAACTGTATATATAACCACTGGGATCCGGCACTGCCACTGGGACGGTCTATTGCCCACCCCTCTCTCTTTGGCGGTTACAGTATTCTATTCTTTCTCTGATCCAGCAAGAGCAATTCGTTAGTCTTAGCTTCAAAAAGAAAAGAGCGGCGAATATATATATCAAGTTCTTTTGACGTTTATTAACGAATTGCTCTACTATAGACATTTTGGGGATTGCGGGCCTCAACTCGCAATTCAATAGTTCTTGCTAAACTAACGAATTGGCGACTTGCTTGTTGGGTTGCTTGCATGGGTTCTTGAACTGGACAACCTCACTCTCGCTCGATGCTTTGAATAGCGTGCGTAGCTTCGTACCCGAACAATAATCGGATCCGGGCCTTGCTATTGTTCGGCCTGAAACAACTGTATGTAGTAGAGAGAGAGAGGGGCTTTTTGCGAAAGGCTATCAACGTATACGTATATAGATATAGTGAGTGTGCGTGCAGGGTGTAGGTGTACCACTTACGAGAAAGAACCCCAAGTAAGTCAAGTAGTTAACCAAACACAAGTAAGTAGTTCGTCAGTCCTTCCTCCGACGCCTCCCGTTCATTCTTCTGCATTTCATCATGTTTGTTGTGTTGTTCCGTTCATAGGTCCCAAGTCTGTCTCCTCCCTCTCCTTAAGTTAAGAAAAAAAAAAGAATGCTGCTGGATTGAACGAACATTGTAAGAACCACCAACCACAGGCCACCCACGTCTATTTTGTCTTTTGAACAAAGAGGAACCACTTTTTCCTTTA